TACGAGCGTTCTTTCTATCTATACTATGATATCTCTTTTCTACTATTATTCTAAAAAAAAAAAGAATCAAGTTTGAATGACTGGACGAAACCAAGAAAGAACCCCTCAGTGCGAAATGATAGAAGATCTCCTTTAAGATCGAACCATTCCATCGAATTGAGTATGATTGTATGTGTGATAGCATCTACTATTATTATACCAGGAATATCAATGAACCTGATTCTTGCAATTGCTCAGATACCCTTTCATTTAGCTTATTAGGGTCTATTTCTTAGCGCAAGATCCCTCTTATAATAACTGGAATCAAAGAATTCGTAGATCTGTTCCGCCCAAAAGGGGACATGGGCTAGGGTTAGAAATATACATGGAATCGACTCTATTCTATGAGTATAAGTTCATTCCATACCGGACCAGACCGGAATAGTTATACATTCTCATTTATGATAAGGGGTCATTCGAGCGTATCTAAATAGATACTATGTACATCCCTACTACGTAGATTCCATTTCAGGTTAGGAATAGGCGCAATCGGGCCTGCTTTTTACATCTCTCATTATTTTGGACCCTATTCTCACCTCTTTGGGCTTCTATTGAATCGATAAATCGGTTTGATTGTCCATCTTTTTGATATAAGGCATCCTCCGGATAATTCAAATCGAAGCAATTGGATGTCTGACTCGGGCTATATGATGACATGACCGATCAATCGAAATACTCCAACACTTCACCTTTGTCATATATTCCATACATCACATACGATTCACTTTCAAGATGCCTTGGTGGTGAAATGGTAGACACGCGAGACTCAAAATCTCGTGCTACAAGCGTGGAGGTTCGAGTCCTCTTCAAGGCATAAAATGGAGAATCATTCAATGAGCAATTCCAAGAGATCGGATCGGTGATATACCACCGATCCGATCTCTTGGAATTGGAATAAGTTCAGCAGCGGATCACGAAATCTTGGTGATCTTCTCTATCTAATGAATGAGGAGTCCGCTTTGAAATCGTCCGCCCTGCACCCACCCCGAGTATATGTTTCAACAGGAATCACACAAAGGTAGATTGATACAATACCTCTGGTAAAATGCCCGCCCGTAACCCAGCAGATAAAGAAAGTACATTACATGGTCCGTAGGGATTGGCGACTTACCCATTCAGCGACTTTGGTTGCACTGGACGTTCCCAAAATGGGTCCTATTGGGTCGTGTGAATTCCATAATAGACGCCTGTTGGCATTCCAGCCTTCCTTCTCCTTTCAGGGCCTATCCGAAAGAAGAATTCAGTACTTCTTGGTCGTGAATATCTGAATAGGACGAACCGACCCGTGGATATCTTTGCTTCGGAACAAAACAATTCGAATTCGGCTCGGTCAACTGGAATGTGTATGATCCATCATACATATAGTGTTATCGAATTTCAATTCTTCCATTTCAGCAGTAGCATATTGTTCCATGGAGCTAAGGTCCAAAATATGGAAGAAACAAGTGTTTCCACGACTCTACCACCCAGTCAATTCTGTTCCACTTTCCCTCTTTCATGGCCACATATCTTTCCGGCTAAGGAATGGGAAATCTTTCTCCTGTTACATGAAATCCAATTTTCATTTCATCCGGGAAAAGCCATCTTTTTCTCAACAATGTCTTTGTCATTTGATCCAATAGCGTTCCGTTAGATAGGAACAGATTTGATAAATACTGATAACTCTCGAATGGAGTATTCGAACGGAAAGATCCATTAGATAATGAACGATGTCTAAGCCATCTCTGGCGATTCATCAACAATTCGAAGTGCTTTTCTTGCGTATTCTTGAGAAACCAGCGTTTATATATAGATGTAGGAGGATCTGTTTGGGAAGTCAGAAGTCCCTTTGACATCTCTTCATCTGCAAAGAATTCTCGATGTGAAAACACGGAGACAAAGGGCGGATCTTTGAATAGGAAAAAGAGTGGATCTGCGGGGTCCCAAATGAATTGGCTTATTCGAAAAAAGCCTTGTTCTTTGTTGTTGGAAGATCTATCTCGTGTCTGGTACTGCATGGTTCCACTCTGCAAGAACTCCAAATCATTCTCTTGAAGCTCATCCTCTTCATAAATGATCCGCTTGCCCCGAAATGTGGCCCAATAGTGATGAAATCCCAATTCATTGGGCCTTTCGATACAATCCAATAGAAAGCCCCAGGGGTGCCATATTCTAGGAGCCCAAACTATGTGATTGAATAAATCCTCCTCTATCTGTTGTGGGTCGAGGGCTCCTTCCCCTTCTTCAAACTCCGATTCGTATTTTTCATAGAGAAATCTCTGATCAACGATAGAACAAGATCCTTTTTGCAACATATCTAAGGGATTCCTCGGTTCGGGCCGAAGCAATGTCACTCCTCGATCATTATCAAATAAAACAAACTGACTGTAATCTTTTTTTTCTGTCCGTGAGGATCCCGCCAGAGCGCCTTCTACTTCTAATAGGCCATGAACTAGATCAGAATCATTCTCAACGAGTCCAGAAGTGATCCCATTTTTTTCATCGGGTCCGGGTAGAGACCAAAGATCTTGAGCGACCAATCCGGCAGAACTACTCAAAAGATAAAGAAGTATCGTTAATTTCTTCATGCTCGTTCCAAGTTCGAAGTACCATTTGTACAAATAAGAACCCCCTTCGTTACATGATTTCTTCATATACATATAGATAGATATAGGATCTATGGGGCAATGACTTAGAAGTACATTTTGTGCAACAGCCCTTCCTATCTGATAGAAAAGGATTCCATGATCCTGAACCGATCTTCCCTGGGATCGCAAATCCCAAGTTTGTCTATGAAGAGCGGATCTCATTGTATTAGTGTCTATAATTATTGATTTCTTCTGTGTAATACGAATCGATAGGGCCTCATTGGTAAGTGCTACAAGATCTCGTGCATTGGAACCCATGGTTATGGACCCGAATCCATTAGTATGGAACATTTTCTTTTCCAAGTAAAAGCCCCTAGTATATGAAAGAGTGAAAAAGTGCTTTCGTTGTTGTGGAATAAGAAGCCTTCGTATCTTAATGAATGTATTTAATTTATTCGGAGCGATTAGAGCGGGATCCACTTTTTGGGGAATATGAGTCGAAGCAATAACAAGAGTATTTATAGTCAAACATCTTTCACAATCCCTGGAGAGATAGTTCACTAATAGACCGAGGGATAATAAGTAATTCGACTCATTCACATCCAGATCATGAATGTTTGGAATCCATATTATGCAAGGAGACATTGCTTTTGCTAATTCGAATTGAAGGGTGATATAAAATCGGTCTATTTCCGGCATCATATCCATAGTTAGCGCATTCATCATAGTTAGCAGCTCCAGCTCCGTATCAAGGTCAAGATCAATATCGTCACTATCATCAATATCGTCACTATCATCAATATCGTCACTATCATCAATATCGTCACTATCATCAATAAGAAAACCTTTAGGTTTGTTATCCAGGAACTTGTTCAGAAATACCGTAATGAAAGGCACATAGGAGTTTGTCGCTAGGTATTTGACCAAATAGGATCGTCCAGTTCCTATAGAACCTATCACTAAAATACCCCTAGAGGGGGATAGTAGTAAGCGGAGCGAAAAGGGTTTTCCATGAGATGGGAAATGAAAACGATTAGCCCCACATGAGGTTTGTGAATAAGTGATTGTCTGATAATGAGCAAGGAAGATCCGTCTTTCTGCTAAACAGGATGTATGGAACTCATAATTCATTAGATACTTTTTATGAATGTCAACTAAGTATCGTAAGTAAATTGCTCCCGGTTGTTCAATCATTTGATAACCAGAGTCATTCTTTGATAAATGATCACGATGAGTCAGACTCCATAGAATTTGATCCATCCTTTTTTCTATCGTTAAGGTGGAGAACTGAACCAAGAATTCTCTTTCTTCATCATCCATCGCACTGTTCGCGACCCAGGATTCTATTTTATCATCAATCCAATCACCGTTCACGTTTTTTTTTCTTATCAATGAATAGATCTCTTTACTTGTATGACTTAGATATCTCGTATTTCTCGAAAAAGTGATTCGATGGATGGGATTTGGTATGAGACTTATGAGATCGATGATATCGATGAGATTGATATTCAAATATTTCTTCTTAGAGCGTATTGATTTGACCCCATAAGCGGGACCACCCAAGAACATGTTGCCGCCAGAAGAAGCAGAACCCCGTATTTCTTTTAAAGAATCTCCTAATTGTTCCAGAACAACTAGAAAGATATTTTTTAACCAGAAAGAATTCAGTTCAGATGTAGGATACCTATCCAGAAGTTTTCGCAACTCCATCATGTATGATGGAATCATCAAAGATTTGACCTTTTCGAACTCTGTCTGTAACTCACTAGAGGCTCGGGAAACAAAGAGAAGATGTGTACGAACGAGATATCCAGCAACAAAAAGAAGGAAAAGGATTGAATAGAGGAACTCCCGAACATTTGGCGATCTCAGATGTGTCGATATCAATAATGACTCATTATTTCGATGAATCATTTCTTCGGACAGAAGATTATGTAAACACTGACTCGAAATCTCACTTATCAGATTCCGTTGTGGAAGACACAATTTTTTCTGAAGAATTCGCCATGATATATCTGATCCATGCATATCATGAAAAATGGATACAAATTTTTGACTGCTACTTAGTATCGGCAATAGGTCTGAAAAAGGATCTAAAAATATCAATAGAAGATATTTGTACCCTGTCAAAGTAAGGAACCATGGCATATATGTTTGGAATAGATTCCATTTTGAGAGAGTTGAAAAAGCACTATCCCGTGGAAAGGTTCTATCCATCTGCCCTTTCTCAACGCATTGATTGAAACAAAGACTCTGTTTTTTCCTCTTCTCGGATGGTACATATTTTTTCTCAGAACGTTGAGTGGGAATCAAACCCATGTTTGAATTGAAATTGAGATACTGATGCAAGTTATTCCCTTCTGAATCAGATAGATTCATATCTGAAAGAGGTTG